AAATGAATATTTGTGAACAATGTGGATATCATTTGAAAATGAGTAGTTCAGATAGAATAGAACTTTCGATCGATCCGGGTACTTGGCATCCTATGGACGAAGACATGGTCTCTCTAGATCCCATTGAATTTCATTCAGAGGAGGAACCTTATAAAGATCGTATTGATTCTTATCAAAGAAAGACGGGATTAACCGAGGCCGTTCAAACAGGCATAGGCCAACTAAACGGCATTCCCGTAGCAGTCGGGGTTATGGATTTTCAGTTTATGGGGGGCAGTATGGGATCCGTAGTCGGAGAAAAAATCACTCGTTTGATTGAATACGCTACCAAAAAATTTATACCTCTTATTATAGTGTGTGCTTCCGGGGGGGCGCGCATGCAAGAAGGAAGTTTGAGTTTGATGCAAATGGCTAAAATATCGTCTGCTTTATATGATTATCAATCAAATAAAAAGTTATTTTATGTATCAATCCTTACATCTCCTACTACTGGTGGGGTGACGGCTAGTTTTGGTATGTTGGGCGATATCATTATTGCCGAACCCAATGCTTACATTGCGTTTGCGGGTAAAAGAGTAATTGAACAAACATTGAATAAAACAGTACCCGAAGGTTCGCAAGCGGCTGAATATTTATTCCAGAAGGGATTATTCGACCTAATCGTACCGCGTAATCTTTTAAAAAGTGTTCTGAATGAGTTATTTAAGCTCCACGCTTTCTTTCCTTTGACTAAAAATTCAATCAAAACCAAATAGAGCGCTAAGCTCAATTATTTGTAGCAAACGAGTAGTTAGTTTATTCGGAATTAAAGGAAATAGGAATTTTGTTTGGTGACCTAAGATCTAATTGTAGAAAGAATAAAAAGCTGCGGATAACCCCTTTTACCTATATTTCTGATTACTAATCAAGAAGTCTCTATCAAAAAAAGGGCGAATTCTTCCTTTCATGAAATTAGGCAAACAAAACGAATTTCTTCTTCTGATCTTACGTATATAATTCAAATAGAAAAAATAGAAAATTTTTGTGTTTTTCTCGATTTCTCGAGAATCCGGTTTAGCTAAAAATACCTCCGGGTTCGGATTCTAACGAATCTTTCGATAATCTGGAAGAAAGGCTTTCTTTAGTAAAAAGAATAAAAGAAAAAGAAATCAAGAAAAAGAATAAAGTTGATTATCATACATATCTTTCATGTAGAAAGATGAATAAGTTCATTTATTTAGCTCTACATTCCTTGCACTTATTCTATATCCTCACTTAGATATAGATATATAGATACTTAGATCTATACTAAGAATTGAATTAATAATTAAATAATAATGAAAATTCTTAATTATAATTATTATAAGATATCTTTATTTATAAATAATAATAACAGGTACGAACAATAAATCGAGGTACCCATTCTATGACAACTTTGAACCTTTCCCCTATTTTTGTGCCTTTAGTAGGCCTAGTATTTCCGGCAATTGCAATGGCTTCTTTATCTCTTCATGTTCAAAAAAACAAGATTGTTTAGACCCGACGGACCCCATCTCTTCTATTTTTTTTTTCAAAACTTAGACTTGCATCATAACTAACACAGATATCTATTTAGCGAAATATGATATAACATGCGATTTCCGCCGAACATAAAGGAAAGGGCTCTTATACCTGCAGAAACATAATAATATATGGGTAAATGAATTCTAGCCGTTTTCAAATCGACCAGGATCGCTGGCTAGCTAAAATAAAAAGCCCTCGGATCTATATGTATAGTGGGATCATATGAAGGGTATGTTATTATTTTAGTTTAGATTAGATCTAAGTAATTTGATGAATTACTCCTAAAGGTTCACATCAAACTAGTGCTAGTTGATGAGAGTTACTTCGGAAACAAAAAAGGTAAAGTAAAATGAATTTGAGGGTTTCTCTCAATTCCAATAAAATACAATCGGATCAAGTATGAGTTGGCGATCAGAACATATATGGATAGAACTTATAACGGAGTCTCGAAAAATAAGTAATTTCTGCTGGGCCTTTATCCTTTTTTTAGGTTCATTGGGATTCTTATTGGTTGGAACTTCCAGTTATCTTGGTAGAAATTTGATATCTTTTTTTCCGTCTCAGCAAATCATTTTTTTTCCACAAGGTATCGTGATGTCTTTCTACGGAATCGCGGGTCTCTTTATTAGTTCCTATTTGTGGTGCACAATTTCCTGGAATGTAGGCAGCGGTTATGATCGATTCGATAGAAAGGAAGGCATAGTGTGCATTTTTCGGTGGGGATTTCCTGGAAAAAATCGTCGCATATTCCTCCGATTCCTTATAAAAGATATTCAGTCCATTAGAATAGAAGTTAAAGAGGGTATTTATGCCCGCCGTGTCCTTTATATGGACATCCGAGGCCAGGGTGCCATTCCCCTAACTCGTACTGATGAGAATTTAACTCCACGAGAAATTGAACAAAAAGCTGCTGAATCGGCCTATTTCTTGCGTGTACCAATTGAAGTATTTTGAAAAAAAAAAATGGGAAATGGGTGCTTTGAGGGAAAAATGCAAGAATCCTCCTTTTTTCTATAACATAACCTAAGTGAAGTTTCATCAGAAGGGCCATTTCGAGCCAAAGCGGGCGGAACAACTACAAAACGAAATTCTTTATTTTTGTCACTCGACGTTTTATTTTCTCCTTTCTTTTGTGTTCCTTAATAACCAACACAAAAATAACAATTAGATTTCTTAATAATGATAACTAGCCAATTTCTGTCTTGTTTTGCTACTTTGCGTATCGCAATATCTTTCCCTCAATTATTCTACTATTCCTGTCTGTGGGCAACCAGTGAATCTATTTTTTTGAAATATTGGATATTGTGGATTCTTTCGTCTCAAAATTGGATTAATATTCATTACTTAAAGCGGTTCTTTCAGCCATTCATTGAAACATTGAAAGGAGACGGTTGTTTCGAATTTGCCCAATTGAGATATCGGGAAACAATATTTTTTAGTATTTCTTCATTCGAAATGGATTGATTATTAGTCGATTTCTCTAGTCTTTCGAGATTGAAAGACTAACCACAAAATCACAAATAAAATAGATTCATAGGTTCCATACCTTGTATAGAACTCATGCGCGAAAGAAGGATTCGATCGCATAGAGTCGACGAATGAGGTGGGTTGATTAACAATTCACAGATGAAAAAATGGCAAAAAAGAAAGCATCCACTCCTCTTGTATCTATAGTATTTTTGCCTTGGTGGCTTTCTCTCTCATTTAAAAAAAGTCTGGAATCTTGGGTTACTAATTGGTGGAATGCCGGGCAATCCGAAATTTTTTTGAATGATATTCAAGAAAGGGGTATTCTAGAAAAATTCATAGAATTAAAGGAACTCCTCGTCTTGGACGAAATGATCGAAGAATACTCGGAGACACGTCTACATAAGCTTCCTATAGGAATCCAAAAAGAAACGATCCAATTAATCAAGATACACAACGAAGATCGTATCCATACGATTTTTCACTTCTCGATAAATATAATCTGTTTTGTTATTCTCAGTGGTTATTCTATTTTGGGTAATGAAGAACTTGTTATTCTTAACTCTTGGGCCCAGGAATTCCTATATAACCTAAGCGACACAGTCAAAGCTTTTTGTATTCTTTTATTAACCGATTTATGTATCGGATTCCATTCACCCCACGGTTGGGAATTAATGATTGGCTCTGTCTACAAAGATTTTGGATTTGTTCAGAATGATCAAATCATATCGGGTCTTGTTTCCACTTTTCCAGTCATTCTTGATACAGTTTTTAAATATTGGATTTTCCGTTATTTAAATCGCGTATCTCCGTCACTTGTAGTTATTTATCATTCAATGAATGACTGATAAAAGATCCACTCATATTAATCTAATCCAATTCGAAGGTTTGCTACTTTGTAGTTGTACATAAACAAAGCGTTGAAAATTTATGCTTTCTATTTTTACCCATCTTCAGGATTCATCCTATATTATTCCAGTAACCAGTAAAATTCTTATTATTCCAGTAACTAACAGAATCGTGGATAGGGAACTATACTAGCGACTTACCCCACCTATTGTAGAAATTTTGGTATCAACGATTGAACCATGGAAACTAGAAATACTTTTTCTTGGATAAAGGAACAGATTACTCGATCTATTTCCGTATCGCTCATGATATATATCATAACTCGGACGGCCATTTCAAATGCATATCCCATTTTTGCACAGCAGGGTTATGAAAATCCACGAGAAGCGACGGGGCGTATTGTATGTGCCAATTGTCATTTAGCTAACAAGCCCGTGGATATTGAGGTACCGCAAGCGGTACTTCCCGATACTGTATTTGAAGCAGTTGTTCGAATTCCTTATGATATGCAACTGAAACAAGTTCTTGCTAATGGTAAAAAGGGGGGTTTGAACGTAGGGGCTGTTCTTATTTTACCGGAAGGTTTTGAATTAGCTCCCCCCGATCGTATTTCTCCCGAGATCAAGGAAAAGATAGGAAATTTGTCTTTTCAGAGCTATCGCCCTAATAAAAAAAATATTCTTGTGATCGGCCCTGTCCCCGGTCAGAAATATAGTGAAATTTCCTTTCCTATTCTTTCCCCTGACCCCGCTACTAAGAAAGATGTTCACTTCTTAAAATATCCTATATACGTAGGCGGGAACAGGGGAAGGGGTCAGATTTATCCCGACGGGAGCAAGAGTAACAATACTGTTTATAATGCTACAGCAGCGGGTATAGTAAGCAAAATCATACGAAAAGAAAAGAAGGGGGGATATGAAATAACCATAACAGATCCGGATGGACGTCAAGTGGTTGATATTATCCCCCCAGGACCAGAACTTCTTGTTTCAGAGGGTGAGTCCGTGAAATTTGATCAACCATTAACGAGTAATCCTAATGTGGGCGGATTTGGTCAGGGGGATGCGGAAATAGTACTTCAAGATCCATTACGTGTCCAAGGCCTTTTATTCTTCTTGGCATCTGTTATTTTGGCACAAATC